TAATAACGAATAGAAAGGAATTAATGACTTGGACTGGGTATTAACGGTCAATCTCCGGTAGAAGGTTCCGTCGGAACAATTATTTATTTCAGGTACCTCTTAAATAAAAAAAAAAAAGAGAGAAAATGTGGGGAGAAATGACAAGAAGATATTGGAACATGAATTTTGAAGAGATGATGAAAGCAGGAGTTCATTTTGGCCATGGTACTAGGAAATGGAATCCTAGAATGGCACCTTACATCTCTTCAAAGCGTAAAGGTATTCATATTACAAATCTTACTCGAACTGCTCGTTTTTTGTCAGAAGCCTGTGATTTAGTTTTTGATGCAGCAAGTATAGGAAAACACTTCTTAATAGTTGGTACCAAAAATAAAGCAGCCAATTTAGTAGCATCAGCTGCAATAAGGGCTCGGTGTCATTATGTTAATAAAAAATGGCTCGGTGGTATGTTAACGAATTGGTCCACTACAGAAATGAGACTTCATAGGTTCAGGAACTTGAGATCGGAACAAAATACGGGGAAACTCAACTGTCTCCCGAAAAGAGATGTAGCAATGTTGAAGAGGCAATTATCTCACTTGCAAACCTATCTGGGCGGGATCAAATATATGACGGGGTTACCCGATATTGTAATCATCGTTGATCAGCAAGAAGAATATACGGCTCTTCGAGAATGTCTCACTTTGGGGATTCCAACAATTTGTTTAATCGATACAAATTGTGACCCGGATCTCGCAAATATTCCGATTCCAGCGAACGATGACGCTATAGCTTCAATCCGATTGATTCTTAACAAATTAGTATCCGCAATTTGTGAGGGCGGTTCTAGCTATATAAGAAATTGTTGATTAATAATAGGATAAGTCAATGACTTTGGAAACTCCATAAATTGATTGAATCGGTTACTATCCCTGAGTCTCAAAAAAGAGATCAAAATCACTGGGGATATTATGTGATCACTTGGGATCCGAAATATACGATTGATTCAAAGTAGACGAGTTGAGAAAGAGATACGAGATGGCTGAATTAAAATAATTCCTTTTTAAGTTCTATTTATGTCAGAGGGCAATATGAATGTTTTACCCTGTTCCATCAACTCACTAAAAGTGTTATATGATATATCCGATGTGGAAGTAGGCCAACATTTTTATTGGCAAATAGGGGGTTTCCAAGTCCATGCCCAAGTACTTATCACTTCTTGGGTTGTAATTGCTATCTTATTAGGTTCAGCCACTATAGCTGTTCGGAATCCACAAACCATTCCAACCGACGGTCAGAATTTCTTCGAATATGTCCTCGAATTCATTCGAGACTTGAGCAAAACTCAGATTGGAGAAGAATATGGTCCTTGGGTTCCCTTTATTGGAACTATGTTCCTATTTATTTTTGTTTCTAACTGGTCAGGTGCCCTTTTACCCCGGAAAATCATACAGTTACCGCATGGAGAGTTAGCTGCACCCACGAATGATATAAATACTACTGTTGCTTTAGCTTTACCTACGTCAGTGGCATATTTCTATGCGGGTCTTACCAAAAAAGGATTGGGTTATTTCGGTAAATACATTCAACCAACTCCAATACTTTTACCAATTAACATCCTAGAAGATTTCACAAAACCCTTATCACTTAGTTTTCGACTTTTCGGGAATATATTAGCGGATGAATTAGTAGTTGTTGTTCTTGTTTCTTTAGTACCTTCGGTGGTTCCTATACCTGTCATGTTCCTTGGATTATTCACAAGCGGGATTCAGGCTCTTATTTTTGCAACTTTAGCCGCAGCTTATATAGGTGAATCCATGGAGGGTCATCATTGACTAGCTTCCGAAATGGTCTTAAAAAAAAAGCTTATCCCAACTCATACCGGTATATACGATCTAGAATAGGAGCAAAAAAAAAATGTATGATATTAGAGAATTAAAAAAAAGTAAGGGGGGTCGAGCTGGGTATATGTAAGGGCTCTAAGCCAATCCCTGTATATGTTTCGAAGAATGATTCTAGAATCCGGTTCAATAGAAGATACGGATGGTTTACGTTATTAAAGAAACAATGTATATGTGATATTAGATATTCACTAGTTATATATGGGCTATCCATATATATTATTTCCCATCCCACTGAATTTAGACGGATTCCAATGCAAGCCCTTCCGTTTTATCTGTGACTGTGGATTGAATGAATAAACAAATGAAGTCAAGCATGCATATAGAAGAGAAAGAGCGAAGAATTGAAAGAATGGAATGGTTCGGAACAAAGAAATGGAAGAACTGGAACCGTATAGATTTACAAAGACTCCATGGATAGGAACTAAAAACGAGATATCGAAGTAGCTCTGATGATTCAGTAATATTATTATTTCAATTCAGAGTTCTTAGTTCTTTTTTTTTTTCGGATAGATCTTAAGTGATGGAATAATGAAGTAATAATTCATCGGTTGATTGTATCATTAACCATTTCTTTTTTTTGGTGCGAGGAACTTAATATGAATCCATTGATTTCTGCC